GCCTAACCAACCATTGAAAAGATAGAAGACCCCATAATGAGTCTCATTACAACATATTTTCTATCTTCTATACGGCCCATCATGGTATATGGCCCACCCGCCTCTTCCTCTTTGGAAGGTCTTGGGCCTCCCTTATTCAAGAACCTGATTCTCTACGAGCTATCTATGGGCTTGGGGGTGGTGGTGGTCGAGGTTCTCACAAGACAAGCAAGGGCTGGCCCAGGAAGCAGATTTACTAAGTCGTGCTGTGAACAAGTCAGAAAGCCTCATGGGGAAAGATCTGTACTACTTGGGGTATTCGTACTCTCTATTTAAGGAGGGGTCTCCCGTGTGACCGAGGTCACAAAGGCAAAGGACTCAAACCTCTTTTTCCACAACAGGAGCTGTATCAGAGACTGAGTAAGTTATAGCAGTCTCTCTTTCATGAAGTGTCAGCGCGAACTATTGTTCATCCTTTGACTCAGCAAGGGAACGGAAAGCAATTCAATGGCAACTTGAAGCAGAATGTCCGTCTTTATGCTATGTAAATTCAAGAATCTCTGGCCTCCTGGCAAAGACCCTTCCTCGAAGTCTTTTATCTATTCTCTTCGACCCCCACTTTTTTAGTTAGGGATCGGGTAACCTATTAAGTAAGTTAAGGAAATTCCTCATCTTTCCACATTCTTATAGAAAACTATCCTCTAGACTAGGATTTCCCCTGGCTAAGAGAAAGGGTAAGGAATGGAAACTAAGTAAGCCCGTGAAGGCCTTTGAGGGCTAAAGAGGCGGATTCCGGACAGGGGAATTGACTTGCAGTGGCTACGCACCTAAGAGCGGAAATGCCGACATCTATCCCATATGTCACTAAGTTCAGCGGTAGCATGAATAAAGTGAGCGCTCATCTCGAGAGCGTGAAAAAAGAAGTACCACTAAGAGCGCATTCGAGGCCATCCTCTTCTCTTATAGGATTAACCGCAACAACATAAGCTTCAATAGGAAAGGCAGCTAACCCGCACTCGAACTCTCCTCTTCCGAACATTTTCCGAATCAGCTTCTAGTTCTAGCTGGACTGACTCAAGATCCGCTTCTCCTGTGACAGAGGAAGTTAGGTTTAGCATCCCTCTCTCCCGAAAGCATGCTAAGAGCGAATCCCGAGAGAAAAGGAGTTGAAGTGGAGATGATGTCTCGGAACCATTATTGGATAGGCAAAGGATGTAGGTGGTGATGATCTTGAAGATGAAGACATAGGCAAGGCAATGTATCGCAGGTTGACACATGTGAAGTTGGTTCAACAAACATAGGTTAAAGAGTAAATGTGGAAAGAATAACGGCAGCTAAATCATCTACTGCACAGTAGTACGTATTAGGCAAATGGGATTTTTCTTTCCTAGGCTCAGGAGCGTAGTAAGAGGTCTTTGGTGTGTGAATGCTTGACTTAGAGCTTGAACTAGGGGCAATCCAGCAACCATTTCAACTGGATACCATCAAGAGGGCAAGAGAGGAGGAGCCGATTCAATTCTTTCGGAGTTCTTACCCGCTGACGTCTAAGCTCTCAAGGACTCAGATTAGTCAACAGGAATGAACAATTCCTTCCAACCATACTTCTTCCGTCGAACGAGAAAACAGAGGCGCAAAATATTCTATGACAAAAGGCCTTCCCAGGACGGCTAATTTTCGTTTCAATCCGCCTGGAATGCTTTTAGGCGTTCTGGTTTTGCTTATGCACACCGGGCTGCTTAGTCGGAATAGGCAAGCGGTGTGCTAGAGTGATGGATATCTAAATTAGATATGAAACGTAAGCTGGACATTTACCAATATGGGTCGCAGTTTGATCCAACCGGTACCACTCGTTATTCACCCAGCGATTGTATCGAGATAGTTTTCTAAAATAGTATTAATTATTTTTTTTTGTTCCTCTGGCGATCCGGTCAACCCGATCCCGAGAGAGGTACCCATTTGTACCGCCTTCTCGGCGAGGGGCTTCCATGTACTAATCCTTGTATCTGTTGTGGATAGAAGAGCTCGTTTTGGTACCCCACTTTTCGGGCTGGTAGTCTGGTCGCTCCCCCGATTGTGATGATCTTAGCTAATGGCTTTTCCTTGTATAACCGGTTAGACGCTTGTTCGAACTGACCATTTCGTTTGCTATACGCTGCATTCATTGCCAACCAATTTCTTTTTTGTATATAAAGTACAGAACAGACTACTAGCATCAATCCCACCAGAGGCCGCAGATGAATCTGCTCCATTAGTCTAGCTAGCTACGGCTTCAAAGCCCCCTCCGTTGGGAAAATGTTCACTCGATGCTGGTCCAAGTAAAATCGCTACCGAGCGCCCCAAGTTCCATGTCTTATTAAATAATACTAGTTGGCCCTGAGCCCGTTCCTCTTGCCATCTCTCTTTGCTAAGTTCTTTGTTTTCATTCCAATATTTTATAGATAGCTAGGTTAGAATCTGAGATAGTACGCAATAGCTAAATTGAGAATTCAGACCTCACTCCACACTGAGAAATTGCGTAAGA